ATGCGCTGACTCTTTTCCTCCAACCACAAAGACATTGGAACCTTATATTTCCTATTTGGCATTTGAGCTGGCCTAATTGGAACTTTTCTTAGCTGCATCATCCGAACAGAACTTGGCCGACCTGGGGCCTTCCTAGGAAGGGACCAGCTCTACAACACAATCGTAACCGCCCATGCCTTCTTAATAATTTTCTTTCTCGTTATACCAACATTCATTGGAGGATTTGGCAACTGACTTCTACCCCTAATACTTGGAGCCCCAGATATAGCCTTCCCCCGGTTAAACAACATAAGATTCTGACTTCTACCCCCCGCTCTTTTTCTCTTACTATCCTCTGCTTTAGTTGAAAAAGGGGCAGGAACAGGATGAACTGTATACCCCCCCTTATCCGGAAATATTGCACACGCAGGCCCCTCCGTGGACCTTGCTATTTTTTCCCTACACCTAGCCGGTGTCTCATCAATTTTAGGCGCCCTCAACTTTATCACCACAGTTCTAAATATACGAACTACTGGGCTAACCCTTGAACGAGTCCCCCTATTTACCTGAGCGATCAAAATTACAGTAATCCTCCTTCTCATGTCCCTTCCAGTCCTAGCCGGAGCCATCACCATACTTCTAACAGACCGTAACTTTAACACCTCTTTCTTTGACCCTGTCGGAGGAGGAGAACCCGTTCTCTACCAGCACCTATTCTGATTCTTTGGACACCCAGAAGTCTATATTCTTATTCTTCCAGCATTTGGAGCAGTATCCCATATTGTAACCCATTATGCTGCCAAACCAGAAGCTTTTGGAACCTTAGGCATAGTCTTTGCCATAATCTCAATTGGAGTCGTAGGATTTGTTGTCTGGGCCCACCACATATACACAGTAGGCATAGATGTAGACACCCGCGCCTACTTCACAGCCGTTACAATAATTATTGCAATCCCAACCGGAGTTAAAGTATTCAGTTGACTAGCAACAATCCTGGGCTCAAAGCCAAAAATGGACCCACCTATACTATGGACCTTAGGATTCATTTTTCTATTCACCACAGGAGGGCTATCCGGAATTATACTAGCCAATTCATCAATAGATACTGCCATACACGACACATATTACGTCGTTGCCCACTTTCATTATGTCCTAAGAATAGGAGCTGTATTCGGAATATTTGCTGCATTTAACTACTGATTCCCCTTAATATCCGGCCTAGTCCTCCACTCACGATGAGCAAAAATACACTTTGGCATAATATTTATTGGAGTTAACGTTACCTTTTTCCCCCAGCATTTCCTTGGATTAGCAGGTATACCCCGCCGCTACTCAGACTACCCAGATGCTTATACAGGATGAAATATAGTGTCCTCTCACGGCTCTACCCTCTCTTTTGTATCTCTTATATTCTTCATATTTATAATTTGAGAAACATTCTCTGCCCAACGACCCCTAATTGTGTCCTCTCACGCCCCAACAAACCTAGAATGAGCCCATTCAGATCTTCCTCTTCCTGCTCCATTTCACACAAGAAGAGAAACCCCAGCCATCGCCAAAGAAACCCCCCCTTTTAAATCTTTAACCTACCTTCTTAACCGACCACTCTTTAAACCTTAACCCCTCATAATGCCCCTAACCTGCCCTCTTTAGGGATAAGCTTTATTAAAACTAATAAAGTTTAAACAACCTTTCTTGCTTAATTAGGAAGAAGCCAATTTAATGGCACCTAACTGTTAATTAGGACCAAGCCCTACCAGCCTCCCTAGCCCTATTTACTTAACTAACCCTCCTCATCTTTTGACTCCACTTTACACCTCCTAAAACTTTAACCCTCACCCCCACAATTCCTATTATAGGAGAACTCAACAGCCCTAATAACTAACCCCCAACCCTATTCTCCCCATAATTAACAGTATAACACACCCCTCCCGAAACTCAAACCTATTAAAGTACTTAGTCAGCCTTATACCTTACAATATAATAAACTCTATGCTCCCTTTATTTTCTAAGCCTAATAATTTCGACAACCTTCCTTTGATCAGCCAACCAGCAAATATTCCCTTTATATCTACACCACCCCTCTCTTTCTCCAACAAAGCTGAATCCTACCTTAAACCCCTATTTAAATTATTCTAGACCTAATAAAACTTAACTCCCATAAACTTATACCCCTAGAACCCAACGCGGCTTTTATGGGGCTTTCCCTTACGGACAGCCTCCACCCATTAAAATTACACAACCCAAATAAACAAAACCCACAAGAGAGGTAGTCTAAGTAAGACAAAAGTTTGTAGCTCTTTTAATGGGATTCTTCCCCCTCCCTAAATTTAGGTGAACCAACCAAACGTTACCTAGCTATTACTTAGAACTATAGCCCCATACACCTATAGCCATGACAAAACCTGCTAATTTAGTTCTTCTTTACCCCTATGCCACACCTCTCTCCCATATCGTGAGCTCTGGTCCCTTTAATTTTCTGAGCCCTAATAATTCTTTTAGCAACCTTCCTTTGATGAACCCAACCAGCAAAATTCCCTTATATCCACACCACCCCCTCTCTTTCTTCTTTCACTAAATGAAATTGATCCTGCCTTAGAAGCTTTAATGAAGCCCCACACTTTTAATGTGGTCGATGATTTTAATAATCCTAACGCTATCCTTTAACCTCCGCCCATAAAAACTAACAGTGTCACTTTTTTTTTTTAATATATTAATAATTTTATCATTTTCCTTAATAACCTATTTTACACTTTCTTACAAATTTGAATATTAATTTCATTCTAACTTTATTAGTTTCTATAAATAAAAATGTATTAGATCATTATAACATTAAACTATATTAACTTAATATATATATATATATATATGGACGGGGGGGTAGGGAGCGCATGCGCGTGCACCCCCCCAAAAAATAATCCCTTCATACTTTCTGGTAATCCCCCATTTAATAGGAAACTACGCTCAAACCCCCCCCGGGGGGACACACACAGGAGGTGCTGGGCACAAGAGATGCTAAACACTACTAATTTTTAAAGAATCCTGCACTAAAATTGCACAAAATTAGCAAACTTTCAGCCCCAATAAAACCCCACCCCACTACTAATTTTTGGGGTAAACCTTATCTAACATGTACCTAACTATCAATTAGGATCAAGCTTTATACAGCCCCCAACCATGGCAAAATCTGCCCAATTAGGTTTACAAGACGCAGCCTCTCCCATTATACTTCAATTAATCCAATTTCATGATCATGCCATAGTTATTTTAACCATTATTTTAACCTTTGTTTCCTACGCAGTTTTCGCCCTCATGCAAAACACCTTCTCTGCTCGACTTATTCTAAACGCAGACACAGTAGAAATTGTTTGAACTGTACTACCTGCCTTTATTCTTCTCTTTCTAGCCCTTCCCTCCCTTCGACTCCTTTACATTATAGACGAAGTAAACGCCCCCACCATTACAGTTAAAGCAGTTGGACATCAATGATACTGATCCTACGAATATTCAGATTTTAAAACCCTGGCCTTTGACTCTTACATAATTCCTACAGAAGACCTCCTACCTGGGCAATTCCGCCTTCTAGAAGTTGACAACCGAATAGTCGTCCCCATAAATACAGAAGTTCGCGTCCTAATCACAGCAGCAGACGTTATCCACGCCTGAACAGTTCCCAGTCTCGGAGTAAAAGCAGACGCAGTCCCAGGACGCCTAAATCAAATTGGCTTCTCCGCCACACGACCAGGCGTGTTCTTTGGTCAATGTTCAGAAATTTGTGGAGCCAATCATTCCTTTATGCCCATTGCAGTTGAAGTTGTTAACTGAGAAAGGTTTTGCAACTGAATTAAACATTTCAGCGTTTCTGATTAACTTCTACCCCCAGCTTCTCCACTAATAACCCCTCTATTTAACAGCCAAATAAACCACTCGCTTAAAACACAATTAATAATTTTAATGGCCCTAGGACCATCTTTTTAGTATACTCAGTACATTTGCCTTCCAAGCAAAAAGTTTAAACCTTTAAAAAAGATAATGGCCCGTCAACCATTTCACATAGTAGAACCTAGACCATGACCTATTTTAGGAGGACTTAGGGGACTTCTCGTAACCTCTGGCCTAGCCGCCTGAATACACGGATACGGGATCCTACTTCTCTCCGTAGCCCTAATTACAACCATATTAACCATAATCCAATGATGACGAGACGTAGTCCGAGAAGGATCCTTTCTTGGTCACCACACAGCTGTAGTCACCAAAGGGTTACGATGAGGTATAATTTTATTTATTACCTCCGAAGTTATATTTTTTTTCGCCTTTTTTTGAACTTTCTGGCACACAAGACTTTCCCCCGCCTTAGCAACAGGAGTGCAATGACCACCAGCAGGAATTACCCCTGTAAACCCATTCTCCGTTCCCCTTCTCAACACCGCAGTCCTTCTAGCTTCAGGAGTAACAGTAACTTGAGCACACCACAGCCTTATGGAAGGGAGCCGCCGCGAAGCCATAGAGGCCTTATTCATCACAGTCGCTCTAGGAATATACTTTACCTACCTTCAAGCAGAAGAGTATGGAGAAGCCCCTTTTACTATTGCTGACTCCATTTATGGTACCACTTTCTTTGTTACTACGGGGTTCCACGGACTTCATGTTCTCATCGGCTCAACTTTTTTACTAGTATGTCTTCTACGAGTTATTTTCCACCAATTCTCCTCAACTCACCATTTTGGATTTGAAGCCGCTGCTTGATATTGACACTTTGTAGACGTAGTCTGAATTTGCCTATATATTGACATATACCACTGAAACTCCAACGCCCTCTGATCCTAACCCTACCAATAACACAAACCCTTGAACTTAGGCCTTACCCTTAGACCCGCCCCATGTAAATTAGTGTACGGAGCACGTGGGCCTTTGACTCCCACAGATTGGGTTCAACCCCCCTATTTACAAATGTCCTCAACAGCAATCCTTCTAATTACTATCACCATTACACTTCTTACCGCCTCAGCCTCCAACCCCATCGCTATAGGAGGTTTAATCATCATTCAAGCAGCCTTAGCCTCTATTATACTAATAAGCCTAGCCTCCTCCTGATTCAGAATAATATTATTTATTATTTATGTTGGGGGACTATTAGTGATATTCTCCTACTTTATTGCTCTAGGCCCAAACCAGCATCTCTACTTACTTCCCGACCTAATCTGCTTATTTATTATGTACCTCCCCCTATTTATTGGCTTCACAAAATGGCCTATAAAAATACCCATCATTAATACTTTTCTTGCCACCCCTCAGCCTCCTCTAGCCATCTATACTCCTGAAAATTTCTGAGTATTAATTCTCCTAGTTATTACCCTATTTTTTGCCCTCATCTTAGTTGTAAAAATTTCTAATCGTTCAGCAGGCCCCCTTCGCCCCTTTGATTATGTTTAGACCCTCCCGAAAAACCCACCCACTCTTTAAGCCAGTAAACTATACTTTAATTGATCTACCCGCCCCACAAAATTTATCAGCTTGATGAAACTTTGGATCCCTACTAGGGCTTTGCCTAGTAATCCAACTTCTAACTGGAATCTTTCTAGCTATACACTACTCTACCCACGTAGACCTTGCCTTCTCTTCAGTAGCCCACATTTCACGAGATGTCAACTACGGGTGACTCCTTCGAGCAATTCACGCAAATGGAGCCTCCTGATTCTTTATTTGCCTCTATCTCCATGTAGGACGAGGCATCTATTATGGGTCCTACCTATTTCAAGAAGTATGAAACATCGGAGTCGTCCTTCTCATTTTAACTATAGCAACCGCTTTTGTAGGCTACGTCCTAGTTTGAGGACAAATAAGGTTCTGAGGAGCCACTGTAATCACCAACCTTCTATCTGCTATCCCATATTTTGGACCATCAATAGTTGAATGAGTTTGAGGCGGATTTGCAGTGGACAACGCAACTCTAAATCGATTTTTTACATTCCATTTTATCCTCCCCTTCATCATTTCAGCTATAACCATCATTCACCTTCTCTTTCTTCATGTTAGAGGCTCTAATAACCCCTTAGGATTAAATTCAAACCAAAGAAAAGTTCCCTTCCATCCGTTCTACACAACCAAGGATCTTTTAGGCATCACAATTACTTTACTCACCCTAATCATAGTCTCCCTTCTAGCCCCCAATCTTTTTGGGGACCCTGAAAATTTTATTCCTGCCAATCCCTTAGTAACCCCGCTCCACATTAAACCAGAATGGTACTTTCTATGAGCCTATGCCATTCTCCGATCAATCCCCAACAAGCTTGGAGGCGTGATTGCTATATTTGCCGCAATTTTAATCCTCATACTTCTTCCCTTACTCCTAAACTCAAAACGACGAGGACTTGTGTTCTACCCACCAGCCCAAGTAATCTTTTGAATTATGGTAATAAATACCCTTCTCCTAACCTGAATTGGAGGACAACCAGTAGAGGCTCCCTTTGAGTCCCTAGGACAAGTCTTCACAGCCCTATATTTCATTATTTATCTCCTTCTTCCCCTCTCTACCCTTACATGAGATAAACTTATATCTTGGTTTTTTGTTAAGGAACAACTAGTTTTGAAAGCTACTCTAGGACGTTCGATTCGTCCAAAAACCTAAGGCTTTAAGTTAAATAAACTAAAAACCTTCAAAGTTTTAAATAGGCCTAGGCCTAAGCCTTGTCTATGATACTAGACATTTTTTCATCCTTTGACCCCGCCTGCAACTCTGTGTTTACCATACTTCCCTCCGGTTTTTGAGCCCTATCCTTCACAGTCTTTATTCTATTCTCCTCTATATGATTAACCCCATCCCAAACCTCTTTTCTATGAACTGCTCCAATTAATATAATAGCAGATCAATCCTCTCGAACCTCAACCCTCCACCTGAAAGGACTCCCCACCATTATTACCCCCCTATTTACTATATTAATCTTTATCAACCTTTCTGGGCTTATGCCTTATCTATTCAGCCCCTCATCCCACATTATCTTTACCTTTTCACTCGCCCTTCCATTATGACTCTCCATAATCCTTTCATCAATAACAAAAAACCTATCTTCATTCACAGCAGGCCTAATCCCAAGAGGAGCCCCAGGATGGCTAAACCCCTTCTTATTAATTATTGAGATACTAAGAATCTCTGCCCGCCCTATCACCCTCTCCTTTCGTTTAGCAGCCAACATAAGAACAGGCCACATTGTACTCAGCCTAGTCACCATTTACCTAGTTATATCCTTCTTCTCCCCCTCCTACACCTCCATAGTACCCCTATACTTAGTAAGAGTCTTTTACACCATATTTGAAATTGGGATTTGCCTAATACAAGCCTACATTTTCTGCCTTCTCCTCACCCTTTATAGAAATGAGCATTCCCTATTGACAGTAGCCCCGCCTGCCATTTGGTTTCGGCCCAAATTACTAGGGTTCAACTCCCTAACTGTCAAGCTGAGGTAGTTTATTCTAAAACATTGACTTGTGGCGCCAAAAAAAAGTTATCCTTTCTTAGCCATGTCCCCCACCAAAGTATCCATACACGCCCTCTACCTAACTTCAATAAGCTTTTTTCTCTCAGCTATCCATCTTCACCTATCTAATAAACTAATTCTTCTTGATTGACTTTTTTCAAATATCTCAGTAAACCCCCTTGTTTTAACCTTAATCATTGATAAACAAGGGCTACTCCTATCCAGAGTAGTTTTATTTATTTCGGCAAACGTTATCAACTTTGCATCAACCTACATACTAGGGGATCCCTTTATTAAACGATTTACTACTTTAGTATTACTATTTATCTTATCTATAAATTTTCTAATTTTTATTCCAAACCTGGTAACAGTTATACTGGGATGAGACGGATTAGGACTAATTTCTTTTCTCCTAGTTGTATACTACTCAAACCCAAAATCCCTTAGAGCGGGTATAATCACTGCCCTAACTAATCGAATTGGTGACGCCCTTATCTTACTAAGAATCGCATGGCTAATAAACGAAAATCATTGAACAATCAACCTTTTATGACCCTCCCCATCTAGACAAGCAATTATACTCAGAATTACACTAGCTGCCTGCACAAAAAGGGCCCAAGTTCCCTTTTCAAGATGACTTCCTGCAGCCATAGCTGCCCCAACTCCCGTTTCCGCCCTAGTCCATTCCTCTACCCTAGTTACCGCCGGAGTTTTCTTACTAATCCGATTCTACCCATTTTTAAGAAAAATCCCCAACTTTAACCTAGTTCTCACAACCATGGCCTGCCTAACAATACTTATGGCAGGAATAGCAGCAACCGTAGAGCCTGACCTGAAAAAAATTATTGCCCTATCTACCTTAAGACAGCTAGGCGTAATAATGGGAAGCCTAGGAATCGGTGCCCCTGATATCGCCCTCTTCCATCTTATAACCCATGCCCTATTTAAAGCCCTACTCTTTGTATGTGCTGGAACAATTATCCACTTTAACTCCCACAACCAAGACCTTCGAACCGCCGGCAGAATACTTAATCTCCCCGTTACCTCATCCTGCTTTATTATTGCAAACCTCGCACTATGTGGAGCCCCATTTCTAGCCGCTTTCTACTCAAAAGACATCATTCTAGAGGATGTTTTATTCTCCCCATTAAACTTTGTCTTAATCTCAATATTTTTTACCGCCACGGCATTTACTGCAATCTACACCTCCCGATTTATAATCAGCCTTCTTTGAGCTCCCTCCAACTTTCAACCCCTCAACTCTTTCAGGGAAGATAAAATAATGTCTAGGCTACCCCTATTAATGTTAACTACTGCAGCTATCTGTGGCGGGAGAATCATAAACTGACTTCTAGTCACCCCTCTAGCCTCTGCCACTCTTCCGCTATTCATAAAAATGTCCACCCTCATAGTAACCATCATAGGGGCATGAGCAGCGGCCCTTCTAACCACCACAGCCTCTAGTCAACAAATTAATTTACAAAAACCCACTCATTTCAACCTATTTATATGATTCTTAGTTCCTCTATCCTCTCAAACCCTATTAGCTCCCCCCATAAAAATGGCAAAACACCTTTTATCCACCATTGACCAAGGATGACAAGAAATTTTAGGAGGCCAAGGGACACTAAAAACATCAACAACCCTATTTAAAGCCATAGCCCCAACATCAAACAACCTAATTTCCATCCAATTATTACTATCCACGCTCATCATTCTGCTCATTCTCATATGAAACCTTACAACCTACCTGGGTAGCTTATACATTTAATTTAAAGCAAAGCATTGAAGCTGCTTAGAAGCCACAACTGGCCCTTAGTAGTACTTATAGTGTAATAAACACATTAGCCCTTCAAGCTAAAAATATGTTAATCATTAAGTATTACAGAAAATAGTTTAATACAAAGCATTGGCTTTGGAAGCCAAAGATCAATCACCTTGTTTTCTGATACCATGATAAACTACCTACAACCACAAACCGTGCCCCCTATAATAATTATTCTATCCCTTCTATACCTCACTGCCTACCGAGGTCATCTCCTTATAATCCTCCTATTTTTTGAAACCATCGTTTTAATATTAATTATTTTAACTGGTCTCTGACTAAAAAAGGGGCTTCTCTTCTCTATTCTCATCCTTCTTACATTTGGAGCATGTGAAGCCAGAATTGGTCTTAGCCTTCTAGTCTTAATAAGACGAACAACTGGGTCTGACTTCATCAGCTCCCTCAACCTAAATAAAACCTGCAGAAATAGCTGAAATAAAAGCTTTGGTCTTGTAAACCAATGGTGGGACATCCCCTTTTTGCTAGAGCCCTAGTTTAAGAATAAAACATGGCTTTGTCAAGGCCAAAATACCCCCCAGGTGAGCCCTAAATGATAAAAATTATTATACCCTTACTAGTCCTCGCCCCTATTATTTTCAAACCCCGTACCTGACCATTACTAGGAAGAATCCTATTTAGTCTAACCTTAATCTCCCTATTTATATTCCCAATTTTTCATCTATCCTCTTCCTCCCACAAATTCTACATCGACTCCCTCAGAGCCCCACTAATTTCTTTAACCCTATGAATTACTAGGCTTATAATTCTAGCAAGCCAAAAAATCAATACCCAGACCCAGTCTCCACAAAAATTTATGCTTGTTTTATTAACCCTCCTAGTCTTCCTTCTAATCACCTTTTCTATAAACAATCTAATTACCTTCTACCTTTTCTTTGAGGCTTCCCTCATCCCAACTTTCCTCTTAATCCTAGGCTGAGGCTACCAACCAGAACGACTCCAGGCAAGAATATACCTCCTTCTCTATACAATCACTGCCTCTTTACCCCTTTTAATAATAATTTTACTTCTAGCCTCATGGGGTAAATCTACCTTTATACACCTACCCTATATAGCCCCCTCATTCTCTAACCCCCTCATAATAGCTTGATGAATCCTAATAACTCTAGCCTTTATAGTCAAAATACCAATATACTCCCTCCACCTCTGACTCCCAAAGGCCCACGTAGAAGCCCCAGTAGCCGGCTCAATAATCCTAGCTGCCATCCTATTAAAATTAGGCAGCTACGCCCTCATTCGAGTTTCCTTCCTATTTCCAGCAATAAATCAACTCGTTAAATTTATTCTAATTCCTATCGCCATAATTGGAGCAATTTTTACAAGCCTTATTTGCCTTCGCCAAACAGATCTAAAAGCATTAATCGCCTACTCCTCAGTTGGGCACATGGGACTACTAATTGCAGGAACCTTAACTAACCAACAATGAGGCTGACAAGGATCTCTAACTATCATGATTTCACATGGCCTAACCTCATCCGCCCTATTTTCAATAGCAAACTCTATCTACGAAACAACCCAAACCCGTAGTCTATTTTTAACTAAAGGACTCCTTGCCCTATTCCCCCCTATTTCCTTAATATTTTTCATCCTAGCAGCAAGAAACATAGCAGCCCCCCCCTCTATTAACCTATTAGGAGAGATTGCCTTAATTGCCCCCACACTAGCCACCACAAATCTTATAATTTTACCACTTCTAGCTCTAACATTCTTAGGCGGGGCATACTCCCTTCACATATACACCTCAACTAACCACGGACAGCCCTCCCTATTTTCATCCCCCTCCACCTTACTAACTGCTCGCAACCTTATAATTCCTACTTTCCATGCCGCCCCTTCCATTCTTCTTATCCTAAAAATTGACTCCATAAATCCATGACTTTAATTTTAAATCAAGAGGCCTGCCCTATTAACCTCTAGCATCCCCCAACCCCTTGCCCTCATAGTTGATATACAACAATAAGCTGCAAGCTTAAAGGAGTGCTCCCACTGGGGCATCCCAACTCTCTACTCCTGATACTCAACTTTTTGCCACACCCTCACTAAACGTTTGCCCAACAAACTATATGAAAACAGTAATGCCCCCATAGTTGATATACAACATTAAGCTGCAATCTTAAAGGCGTGCCCTCACTGGGGGATCTCGACATTAATTTTATCTTACCAAACTTAACCCCAACTTATAAGCTATATAAAAACAAATAACACCCCTAATTCACCAATATTATTCTAATCCCAGTTAGATAAGCTAAACTAAGCTGTTGGGCTCATGCCCCAAAAATGAATACTCCTTCTCTAACTATTAGTTTGATTCTAGCTAAAAATTACAGAATTTTATCCACTACATGCAACACCCAAGACCCCCGAGCCTCCACTTACTTTTAACAACTAAGCTCGCCTGCAGTAACTAACCCTGAGATACCTATTAAAGTAAGGTCCGGGAAATATTTAACGCCGATCAAATCCGTGCCAGCAATCGCGGTTATACGGTAGGCTCAGTAATTTCATCAGCCATGTATTAGTTATAATTACCCTCTGATTAGGTCCAATTTTAATTCTTATTCAACCTAAAATAACTTAAACTAAACAAAAGCATGAACAAAAACAAGGATTAGATACCCTTCTATCCCATGCCATAAATTTACGCAGGGTAGTAAAAACACATGTTTGAAACCTAAAGAAATTGGCGGCCCCCTAACCTCCTAGGGGAACCTGTTACTTAATCCGATAATCCACGATTGTTTATACCATTTTTTGCCCCCAGCCTGTGTATTGCCGTCGTAAGTTTTTATCCCCAGATAAAGGCCTCAAGCTAGCCAGCCCTAAGTCAGGTCGAAATGCAGCCAATAAAATGGAGTCTATGGGTTACAAAATAAACTATTATAGAGTTAATCCTTAAAACCTAACAAAAGAGGACTTAGTAGTAAGACTTTTACAATAAATCTCTGAAATGGGACGTAGGGCGTGCACATATCGCCCGTCACTCTCGTCGAAAGAGGAGACAAGTCGTAACAAAGTTGGCGTAACGGAAGTTGTGCCTTTAAACTATAGCATAAAACCTTAATGCTATTCGCTTACACCGAAGAGAAAGCTATAACGCTTAGTTTAAACATAACCACTTATACCTACAACCCCATACAAACATCTTTATTCTCCCCCCGCCCCATACCGTTTTCTTATCCAACCGAAAGGGCCCAAAATGTACCTATTAGTAGCTATTATCCCCCTTACCTTGTGCATCATGGTTAAATAAATAAACCTGCAAATTCCCACTCCCGAAATCTTGTGAGCTGAAAACACCCTGTTTTGAACCCAATGATTCCCGTAGAACCGTGATCATAAGAGGTATTTTCAGAGGCTACATACCTTCGCACAAGCCTATAGCTGGCTGTTACTAAAAATTACATTAATAAAAAATTTTAATAAAATTTCTACTTAATAAAGGACAAGCTTTATTAAACACGTCAGAACAAAAAATACTATTTTTAATAGGCCTTAAATTAGCCAAAAATTCTAACAGATTTTTAAACCATTACAAAGATTCTTTTTCTTCTACATAAACTAAGTAACCCAAGACAGAACCCAAGTCTAAAGATAATGTTTAAACTAGTACTCTCCCTCCTTACCCTACCCCCCCCCCCTATAAGACCCCTTAAGCTTTGGGAAGGCTATAAACCCCACATGAACTCGGCAATAAAGAGCCCGACTGTTTACCAAAAACATTGCTTCTTGAAATTAATAAAAAGTTAATCCTGCCCAGTGATACGTTAAACGGCCGCAGTACCCTGACTGTGCAAAGGTAGCATAATCATTTGCCCCTTAATTAGGGGCTTGTATGAATGGACCCACGAGCTTCTATCTATATTTGGGCTTTTATGAAACCTAATAAATGAGTGAAAAAGCTCATATTTAACTGAAAGACAAGAAGACCCTATTGAGCTTAACCTAACAGCCATATTATATGGCCCTACGTTTAGTTGGGGCAACTAAAACTCAATCAAGCACTATTTATTAAATAGGTATTACACCACCCCCCCGATCCTCAAGATCAACAGAAATAGTTACCTTAGGGATAACAGGCTAATTTCTTTTAAGAGTACATATTGACAAAGAAGTTTGGCACCTCGATGTTGGCTTAGGGTTCCCTGTATAGTGCAGCAGCTTACAAAGGTGGGCTTGTTCATCCCTTAATACCCTACATGAGCTGAGTTCAGACCGTCGTAAGACAGGTCAGTTTCTATCTTCAGCTAAACAATTTTGCATTTGTACGAAAGGACTTTGCAAAAGAAACATTTTTAATACTAGCAAAAATAAAGAAACCTAAACATAATAACCTACTACTCTAGTTAAAACTTTAACCCTTGGTTATAACCAAGAAGCGGAGATCCCGAGTCATTCAGTAAGTTGGCAGAATATGCATTTGGCTTAGAACCAAAAGATGAGGACACCCTCACTTACTACCATATAACCCAAAACCCATTTTAAACCACAACCTTTAGTCCCTACCCCAATAAATTTCCTTATTTTAAAACTTTTTACTTTTCTAAAACTCTATACAAAATCTCCTTTTTAACCCAACCTTAAACACATATAAGCCGCTACTCTAGTTTAACTTAGAACCCTTGACCTGCACCCAAGAAGCGGGGATCCCCCGAGTGGCTCAATAATAAACATTAACATCAAAAATGATTTTCTCCCACATCAAGATGGCAGACCTAATGCATTAGGTTTAAGCCCTAAAAATAAGACTTCAGTCTTTCTTGATAGTGACCATTTCCATACTTACCTCCATCATCATCTCAATAGTTTGCCCACTTATTGCAATAGCATTTTTCACTTTACTCGAACGAAAAGGATTAGGCTACTTCCAAACTCGAAAAGGGCCAAATAAAACAAGGATCATGGGCCTACCCCAACCTCTTGCCGACGCACTAAAACTCTTCACAAAAGAATGGGCAGCCCCCACCCTAAGTAACCTCCTCTTATTCTCCCTTTTCCCTATAATAGCCCTAATTTTAGCAGTCACTCTATGGGCCCTTTACCCTCACCCATTTTCCAACTACTTCATGCTTTTCGGAGTAATATTCTTCTTATGTGTCTCAAGCATTAATGTTTACACAATCCTAGGAAGGGGCTGAGCTTCAAATTCAAAATACGCCCTATTAGGCGCCTTACGTGGAATTGCCCAAACTATTTCCTATGAAGTCAGAATAGCTCTTACCCTACTATGCTTTCTACTAATCCTCAAATCATTCAGTCTAACTACTATTCTCTCAAAAAGTGTCCCACTAGCAATACTTCTATTCTTACCAGTATCTTTTATATGACTAATCACATGCCTGGCTGAAACAAACCGGGCCCCCTTTGACTTTGCAGAAGGAGAAAGAGAACTTGTTTCTGGGTTTAACACCGAATACAGAGCCGGAAATTTTGCCTTAATCTTTATAGCCGAGTATACAAATATCTTGTTTCTCAGGCTATTTTCAACTGTTATTTTAATTAGTCCTTCCACCAGCACACTACTACACTCTCCCCTAATACTAGCCATAACCGCCATCTTTTCATTTTGATTCGTATGAATACGCGCCACCCTCCCACGAATACGTTATGACCGACTTATATCGTTAACATGAAAAATCTTCCTCCCCCTATCCCTAACCTCACTTCTACTATTTATCCCTATAACTTTCTTATAGGCATCGCGCCGGAATGAACGGATAACCATGATGATGTTAACTATGAGAATTTTCTCCGCTGCCCATGCTTTTCCCATCCTTTTCTATTTTCTTTGCAATCACCCTCTCACTTCTGGTAATCTTTATGGCATGAAACCTAGCCCTAAAAACTAACAAAGATCGAGAAAAATCCTCCCCGTTCGAATGTGGGTTTGACCCCAGAACCTCGGCCCGAATCCCCTTCTCAACCCGATTTTTCCTACTAGCAGTTCTATTTTTAATCTTTGACATTGAAATTGTCCTACTCTTACCCCTACCAATTATTAACACCTGATCCTTAAATCTTATATTAACCTCCTCTGCTCTAATTCTAATTTTACTCCTAGGCACCCTACATGAATGACGAGAGGGCTCATTAAACTGAACCCAATGGAGTAACCTAAGCAGAAAATTTGACTTCTAATCAAATTAAGAGGAACTAGCTCTCTTCTTACTCCTATGCTTCTACCATACTCGATACTATTTTTAACCACCCTTTTAATAAGAACTTTGATAGCCCTCTCAGCAACACACTGAATCTTCTTATGGTTAAGTCTTGAACTTAATATACTCTCATTTATTGCCATCATACATCAAAACCAAAAAACCCAAACCACAGAAGCCACAGTAAAATACTTTGTCATCCAAGCTGTTGGATCCATTTTATTCCTAACCACAGGAATCTCAACTCAGATATTAACCCCCCACCCTCTTCTACCCCCTGCTCTAATTATACTAAGAATCTTTATAAAAATGGGGGCCGCCCCATTTCATTTCTGATTCCCCCCTGTCGCCTCCTCCCTCAACTGAAACACCCTACTAATTTTATCCACCTGACAAAAATTAGCCCCCCTAGGAGTTCTATCCGCCGCCATAAAATGAAGGGCCCCCCATATCCCACTCATTATTGCAGCCGCCAGAGCCCTAGCAGGAGGGCTAGGAGGAATCGGACAAACTCAACTACGCCCGATTATTGCATTTTCATCTATTGGCCATCTAGGGTGAATAATCGCTCTAACCTACGTCAACCCCAGTGCAATAATCGCCTACTTCATTGTGTATGTTTTCCTCATCACCCCACTCCTCCTGGTTCTAAAAACAATCAACATTTCTTCCATCTTAAACAATAAAATACTCATCTCTAACAAAGAATTTATAATAATAGCTATCTTACTTCTCTCCATCGGGGGGGTACCCCCTTTCTCTGGGTTTATCTTAAAATGAATGTCCATTCAAATTCTTACGGGCTTTATTAGCCCAGTAATACTAGCAATCTTAATCCTGGGCAGACTTCTCAGGCTATATTTTTATCTTAATATCCTATTCTCCACACTAAGAATCACCCCAACAACTCCCAAAAGGAAAACCACCACTTTAACTCCAGCCCTTACCTCCTACACCCTTACCTCCCTATTTTTTATAGATTTCTTAATTATGCTTATAT